GTAGGTCGCTAGTATAGTTCCCTATCCACAATGCTGCTATTTACTGAAATAATTTTACTGGAATATAGCAAGAATCCAAATTCCCCTGGATAGGTAGAAAAAATAAGTAAATTTTTGAATGTTTTTCTTATGTACAAAATAACAAACATTATACAAACATTATAATTGGATCAGTGGATCATTTTTCAGTCATTCATTGAATGATAAATCACTACAAGTGACGGCGATACCCGATTTAAATAACGGAAAATCCAATATTTTAAAATTGTATCCAGAATGACTGGAAAAGTGGAAACAAGGCCAGATATAATTTGATCGTTATGAGCAAATCCAAAATCTTTATAGACAGAGTCAATCATTAGTTCCCAACCGTGGGGGGAATGGAATCCTATACATAAATCAGTTAATAAAAGAATAGAAAAAGCTTTTATTGTGTCACTTAAGTTATATAGGAATTCTTGAACCCAAGAATTAAGAATAAAAAGTTCTTCATTACCTAAAATAGAATAACCACTTAGAATAAGGAAACAGATTATATTTGTTGAGAAGTGCAAAATCGTATGGATACGATCCTCATTGTGCATCTTGATCAATCGGATCGTTTCTTTGTGGATTTCGATAGGAAGCTTTTGTAGATGTGTTTCCGGGTATTCTTTTATCATTTCGTCCAACAAGAAGAGTTCCTCTAATTCTATGAATTTTTCTAGAATACTCTTTTCTTGAATATCATTCAAAAAAGTTTCGGATTGCTTAGTATTCCACCAATTAGTAACCCAAGATTCCAGACTTTTATTAAATGAGAGAGAGATCCACCAGGGTAAAAATACTATAGATGCAAAATATAGAAGGGGAATGAATGCTTTCTTTTTTGCCATTTTTTCGTCTGTGAATTTTTAACGAACCCACCTCATTTGTCGACTCTATACGATCTAATATTTCTATCAAGCATAAGTTCTATTACTAAGTTCTATTACAAGGCATCGAGCCTATGAATCTATTCCCCGTTTTTTATTTGTGATTCAATGGTTAGCCTTTGAATTTAGAAAGAATACAGAAATCGAATAAGAAAGAGTACACTTCAAATTCGAATAAAGAAAAAAAAAAAGGTTTCCAGATATCTCAAAAGTTGAGTGGATTTACATACGCATAAAAAAACATTTTTGCGAAAACAAAAAGGGTTTTATTTTATAATTGTTCTGTATATGTCTGCTTTGGTTCGAATCAGCGTTCTAAAGAAACTTTAGTTAAATTATGCGATAGAAAGAAAAAAGGGGGATTCTTGAGTTTTTGATCTCCTGCTAAGAAAGCATTCATTCTTCAGTTCATTTCAAAATACTTCAATTGGTACGCGCAAGAAATAGGCCAATTCAGAAGCTTTTTGCTCAATTTCTCGTGGAGTCAAATTCTCATCAGTACGAGTCAAGGGAATGGCCCCCTGGCCTCTGATTTCCATATAAAGGACACGACGAGTATAAATACCCTCTTTAACTTCTATTCTGATGGACTGAATGTCTTTCATAAGGAATCGGAGGAAGATGCGACGATTTTTTCCAGGAAATCCCCAACGAAAAATACACACCATTCCTTCTTTTCTATCGAATCGATCATAACCACTACCAACATTCCACGAAATTGTGCACCACAAATAGGAGCTAATAAAGAGACCTGCGATCCCATAGAAAGACATCACAATCCCTTGTGGAAAAAAAATTATTTGCTGAGACGGAAATAAAGATATCAAATTCCTGCCAAGATAACTGGAAGTTCCAACCAATAAGAACCCTAATGAACCTAAAAAAAGGATAAAGGCCCAGCAGAAATTACTTGTTTTTCGAGACCCCGCTATAAGTTCTATCCATATATGTTCTGATCGCCAACTCATACTAGATCCAGTTGCATTTTATTGGAATTGGAAGAATAACCCAATTGAATTAATTTGACTTTACTTTTTTTGTTTCCGAAGTAACTCTCATCAACTAGCACTATTCTGACGCGAAACTTTAGAAGTAATTCATCGAATTGGTTAAATCTAAAATAATAGCATCCCTTTCATATATCCCCTATAGATATCTACATATAGATAGATTGACTTTACATTTATTTCAGACCCCCGCCCCAACCCGATCTATTTTCAAATAGCTATAATTCATTTTCCCATATATCATGTTTACACATGCATAAGAACTCTTTCATTTATCATTTATGTTCGGAGGCAGCCACATCTTATACCATATTTTACTAAATAGATATCCATGTTATGATCCAAGTCTAAGTCTGGGAAAAAAAAATAGATGAGATTTGGTCCCATCGGATCTAAAGAATCTTGTTTTTTTGAACATGAAGAAATAAAGAAGCCATTGCAATTGCCGGAAAAACTAGGCCCACTAAAGGCACAAAAATAGAGGGTAAGTTGTTGAAAGTTGTCATAAAATGGGTACCTCGATTTAATATTTGTACCTGTTATTTCTTGTTATATTAATATTTTTACCTGTTATATGGT